TAAATCCCGGTATTGTGGACATTCCCTCATTTGCAGTCCCGAGCATTTTTTATTTCCCATTTGTTGAAAAAAAATCCCATTATTGGTGCGTTCTTCATCCAATTAGATGAATCGATCTAGCAATGATAGAATTTCAATTTTGTTTACAGAATCGCATAAAATTTTATCTAACTCCATATATGTGTATATGGAATATATGAAATACATATGAGCGGAGGAATAAAGATAAAGATAATTTTCTATTCCAATTGGAATTTGCAACAGATCCAATTGGAACGAAATTCGAAATTGAGCAATTTTACTTAACTGAGTTAGACTTATGGAGTTTCGTATAGAATAGCAAACCAAAAAGTGATTCCATTTCGACTATTATTATGATATTAATATTCCAATACGATTGGATAACAGATACCGGTAAAATAACTAGATTCGGGATTTGATCTGTTCGATGAGCTAAAGTAAAGACCTAATCATCAGAAACAATCAATATAATCAATAGAAAGTTGATTTTTTTAGCATGTAGTTTTTTTTGTGACTTGAATTGTTAAGCTCAAAGCAAAATAGTTTACATAGAAGAGATAGATTTTTATCTATTTTTGGTAGTAGAGTTCACATAATACGATTTAAGCGCATAATAAGAACATAAGATAAAGAAGGCCTTTTTTAACCCTATACGGATATATATAGCTATCTATATGTGTCTCTCTTTTTATATTGCAGTTCTATCTATTCTGGACATCACATGTCATGCCCTATCAAAAGTTATATTTTCTCTCCGAATTATGGACAGATCAGATATTCGATTAGTTATCTGTGTAAGAATTTACAGTCTGGGGTTTACATATATTCCTAATTGTTGTTATAATTGAAATTGAGAAGGATTTTTTTTATTGAAAAGAATCAATACTGATTCCTTACTTACATATCAATTTCAATTTTCTGCTATCCCTAGCATTAGAGAAATACAATTGGAGATTCAAATCCAAGAATTGTTTATGAATTCACATTCAATAGTTAATGGTTCCAATTTGTCTCCTTTTGTGAATGAAAATTGACATTTGGTTTTTTATTTCGGGGAAGGCATTTCCATATTTTATGGTTTAAGTTTAGATAGTATATGTTTTAAGATACTATAAAAATTAATCGAAAAGATAGATCCAATCCAAATCAAAAACAAGGAAGGATTTCTTTTATTTATATTTCATTTAAATTCATTTTTCATTTAAATGAATTTAAAGGGATTAAGATTAAAAAAATGGGATTTAAAGATGTTTCAAGATGCAAGTAAAAAGGGAAAGGGAATATTTTCGTCTCTTTTTTTTAGCACTTTGGCGACATGGCCGAGCGGTAAGGCGGGGGACTGCAAATCCTTTTTCCCCGGTTCAAATCCGGGTGTCGCCTGATTAACAAAAGACGCAAAATACCTATTATCTTATGTTTTGTTGATATAATTTGTCAAATTTGTCCACAACAGAAGAAGTCGGAGAAAAAGGACTCTTGATACTCCCTTGATTCTAAACATCTGAGGGTTCTGTTTTCTAGAGTACTGTAAATTCTTTAGGAGTCAAGGAAAGTTTATAGTAATGAAAGGAAATCCGTAAATCTTGATATAATAGTCCGCCCAATACTTACTACTAATGTATAGGGACTGTTTCTTGATTGAATGGCGGGATAGAAAATCGAATTAGTAGTTGTGGAAAGCGCGGAAGATACTTTGTATACAAATTCATAAAAATTCTTGAGTACTTAGGAATTTAATTAATCTAATATCGATTGAATAGATAATTGGATTTTACTTATACATATCTATTCTATTTTTTTACATACATTTTTACTTTTCTATTTTTATATAACGTACAAAAAGAAATTCTTTCTTTTTGGTTTAGGTAATTCCTAGTCAAGAATGGAGTAGGTTGTCTTCAAATTGTTTTCCAGAGAAAATCGAGAAACGTTAAGGATTAGATCAAATAGAAAGGGCTATGTAAAAAAAAAACGAAATAGGAGTATGTAATAGATAACGATCCATTTTGATTCTAGATCTTTCGATTTTTTACTTAATGAAGAACAACAAAATAAAGACTAGGTCTTATTAATCTTATATCTTAGTCTTATTAATCTTCTATCTTAGTAAGATTTTATTAACACTTCCAACTTCCCGGGGTTTTGCCCTTATTTTGTTTTTCTTTGTCCTTGTGTTTAATCTTTTCCAATTCTACTAGCAATCCTATAAGAATTTCTTGCAATATAGAAGAATTTCTTCTAATTAATTCTATTTCTTGAATTCTTTCATCAATGGTATTGGGCAAAATCCCTTTTTTGACTCTGTGCCAGCGATTCTATTATTATTAGTATTAGTGAAGAATAATGGAAAATTTATTTCATATTCATATAGATAGGAGACATAATTCACATGGATATAGTAAGTCTCGCTTGGGCTGCTTTAATGGTAGTCTTTACATTTTCTCTTTCACTAGTAGTATGGGGAAGAAGTGGACTCTAAGGATACTATTAATTGAGTTCAGAAATCAAACTGTACCGATTCTTTTAGAGATCGTTCTGCAAAGACTTTTTTAATTTAACTATTGAAATTGAATTCAAATTAAATTGAATTAAAAGGATCTTCATTATATTCGATTATATTCGGGTGGAGTAATGTATTCTATGAATAATATATTAATAATATATGAATAATACCCTTTTAATCTAAGATATCTTATATTCTTCGACAAGTCACATATTGCGCACTTAGTGCTTAGTTTAGTATTTGTTTTATTATTTTCATTTTATTTTAGAAATTGGATTTATGCTATATTTTATTGACTTGACTCATTTCATATCATGATTCAAATCTTTAAAAGATTAAAAAATCTGTGAGGTTTACTTTACTAATCTTTTTCCTCGACACCGGAAAAGGTTTTTATAGAATTCTTTTCCTTGGATGATCTGTTAACTGCTCAATCAATTACTTCTGCCTTCTTCTTCAAAATGGTAAAAATTCTTTAAAATGGTAAAAAAAGATTTCTTGATTTTCTTTTTTTAATATATATGTTCTTTTATTTATATGTTTATATGCCCAGACTCTTTTTTTTTCCTTTTCATTTATTTTATTCTTTCGTTAAATGCGATTCCGTAATTTCTATTGAAAATAATCAGAAATCTAGGAATTCGAATTGTAAGAGTAAGAGTTGCTTTTCGACTATTTCAGATTAATTGGAATCAACACAAATGAAGAAAAAAGAAATAGAATTGGGGCTTTATGTACATTACATAGAGATAATTGATTTCTAGATATATGAATATGGATATAAAGATGATATTCTAGATTGATCTACATTAAGTATATTTTTATTTAAGTATATATTTGTATATAGTGCAACTGTATACACTAGAATAACAAAAATAGATAGTATGGTAGAAAGAAAAGTTTTCTTTCTACCATACTATCTGATCTCATAGAATACTGCTGATTCTAGTCCGCTCATTTCATCTAAAACGGCGAAATTTGAATCCTTTTCATTTTCTAATCGCCGATATTAATAAGAACTAAGATGATATTAATAAGAACTAAGAAGTCAAGTTTCATTCAAATTAATCACTTTGACTGACAGTTTTTACGTATATTATAAGTAAAAAGGCAGTAGGAACAAGAATGAACAGCGCAGTAGCAATAAATGCGAGAATATTTACTTCCATAGTCTCACTCTTTCGTTTTTCTTTACTTTGCAATAACTCGGGATTTAATCCCATAGAGATGATAAATCTTTCGCCTTTAAATTCAATGATATGAATTCCATCTCGATGATATCGAATCGAATCAATATCATGAATAACAATATCGGAGCTATCAAATCGATTTATCGTTGAGAATTGAATAGTATAACATAGAAAGATCGTTTATCCATACCGAATCCAAAAATGGATTCCTGGTATAATCGAGAATTTTTTTTTTTTTACTTTATTTTTCATTCTTTTCCATTCTTTTTTTTTCTATAAAATTCTCGCCTTCCTTAGTACAATCCATTTGTCGAAGTCTCATCTAACCGTGTTTTTTTATTTTGAGACTTAGACTCGTTATAAACAAACCCAAACAAAGAAACAATAGAAGCAAAATGGAGAAAGGGGAATTAAGTTCTAAACTCTTTGTTAATGATCTAATCTTATTGTAAGTAAAACAAAAAAAGGTGTGATAAAGACAAGGGCAAGTACAGTATAAAAAAGATCGAATATTCTACCAAATTCAATTTTATTTGTATCGTATAAATACAAATTCGATTTGTGTATGGACTGCCACGAAAGATATGGTATTCGATTCGATTTCATTACACGAATCGGTAGAAATCAAAAAAGTCAAACTCAGTATGGTATCTCTTGGAATCCTGAATATAATGTTCTCTATGATTGCACTAATCCATATATGTCTTTATCAATCGGTACTAGTTGAAGAACTGAAAATTCCCATATTTCTATTTGCTTTGATGAGAACTGAAAAACGAAAATAAATATGAAAATAAATAGAAAAAAAGAAATAGAAATAAGAATAGAAATAATAAAAAATAAGAAAAAAGAAAAAGAAAGAAATGGAAATAAGGTTCCCTTTTAAAATGAAATTATACTATTTGTCCTCGTTTGACAGAAAATGGAGAGAGAATTTGATATATATATTTTTTAGTAAATTATTGAATTTGGATCTGTCGGGACTGACGGGGCTCGAACCCGCAGCTTCCGCCTTGACAGGGCGGTGCTCTGACCAATTGAACTACAATCCCAGAGAAATGAAATAAAGTATAGAGCATACATATTCTTATGATTTCATTCAAACCCTTTCTAGTTAGATTTTAGCTTGGAATTGCCACGTTGTAACAGAGACGTGAGTTTTCTATTGCTAAACACATGGATATAAACTTTAGCGATAACGACACGGATTACTACTCATTTTTTCATTATGTCAAATCCAAATCGATTGATAATCAATCTTTCAATGAAAAAAGAGTCTTTTTTTCTTTACATTTCTCTTTTTCTTAGACTTTATACTTACAAATCCTGATATGAATCTGGATCAAGAGCAAGATCCGAATTTGTGGAAAAAAAAATAGAGCAAATCAAATAAATAATAAATAACAGGTAAAAATATATCCGAAATTTTGACTTTTGTCCGCTTTTGTGCGTATCAAGCATTTCAAGAGAACAAAGGGGTTATACCATTTCGTGGTGGATCAGTGAATTATTGGGCCGAGCTGGATTTGAACCAGCGTAGACATATTGCCAACGAATTTACAGTCCGTCCCCATTAACCGCTCGGGCATCGACCCAGGAAGAATCAACTCCAGACTTATTATATTAACTTAATATATTTTATATTCAAAATCCATGATCAACTTCCTTTCGTAATACCCTACCCCCAGGGGAAGTCGAATCCCCGCTGCCTCCTTGAAAGAGAGATGTCCTGAACCACTAGACGATGGGGGCACAGTTGCCCGACCGTCAGCATATTATGCTCATAGTATGAACAGTTTTTTGAAATTGTCAATATAACGAAATAGTCTAATTAGATTTGAAAGATCTTTCCGTCTTTCATGATTATTTTTGATTCGTCATTTATATCCATGAATTATTCATTCTAATATCAAGAAGAATAGAAATAATACGAAAGATTCTTTCCTTTCAAGGAATGGAATGATTGATTTCCCAGCAAGCCGTAAAGGAGGGTTAAACCCCACTTCTTCCGCTTTCATTCATTGATTACCTCATTGGTAAGTAAGGGAAATGGGCATATCTCTATCGCCGACTATATTAATAATATATATATATACTTATTAATTTGAATTTAATTAATAATAAATATATTTACTTTACATAGATTTGATTTATAATCTAGTTCCCTAGATATATGTTGTCCGCATAGTGGCTCATTCCTGAATTGGATCAAATGGGCCCTTTTAACTCAGTGGTAGAGTAACGCCATGGTAAGGCGTAAGTCATCGGTTCAAATCCGATAAAGGGCTTTGGCTTTTTTTTTTCAAAAAAACTCCAGCGGTAGTATTTTTATTTGATTTGAAAGGACAATAGAGATGTTGTTGATATTTATAATAAAAAGAAAAATAAACAAAAAACTCTAATAATTCATTCTAAAATTTCTATATTATTATATAATTTTAGAATGAATTTTAGTATAAGAATTATAGTTATAAAGTTGAAGATTTGTTTATTATATTATACTGAGATTATATTATACTGAGATAGGCTGGTTCTTAAATTGCGAAAATGAAATTAACCGTAAAGTTTAGATTAGAAATCAACAAAAGAAAAAGTAAGTGGACCTAACCCATTGAATCATAACTCTATTTACTATTATGAATATTAAAATTCGATATAATGAAATTGGAACAGTAGATCCGCTATCCGCTTTTTCTTTAATTTTCATATTTTTTTTATTAGACTCTGAAAAAATTTGTCGATATTTCTGATTCAATTTTCTTGTTTTTGTCCCTAGTTATTCTATAGGAATAAATAGGAATAAATCACTATTCCCTTCTTCCGCAGAAAAGTTTTTTTGAAGTGACAACATAAGACATATAAGAAAGATTTAAAATATCTTTCTTTAATTCCAGACCAAAAGATCAATTTTATATTGATAGTTTTATACGTATATAAGATTTATCTTTTATGTATAAATAGATAATCAAATTTATATATCTATCAGATAATGGTTTCATGGACCAAGTCTTTCCATATCGATGCATACACAATATTTTTATTACACCAAGACAATATAATGCAGAATAACTAAAAAAAATTTCATGGAAAGTTTCCTATTATTATTTAATATTCCATTGAATTAAATAAGAGGAAATCTCCTTTTTCGTTTCTGACAGATAAAAAGTAAATAGAATAAAATATTTGAAGTGTCTTTCTTGCTTTGACCTGTGAAAAGACATATTCTGGGGTTTTAGTTCATATTCTATTCATCTGAAGGCAAAAGAAATAGAATAGAATAATAAAGGAAAATCTAATAAAGAAAAAAAGAAATAAAATGAAAGAATAAAGATAAAAAATAAGAAATAAAATTAATTAAAATGAATATTGTAGTCGTTTACTGCATATGCATATAGAAATTCGAAAAATACAAAATATTGATTTTAAAATTTTAAAAATCAATCTGACTAACAAGATAAGATCCACGAATAAGATTCGTTTTATAGAATGAGAGGATTCAGTCTGAGGAGCGACTGGTAAGGCGGGGGAATCACTTGTTCCTTGAATCGCTCTTTTAAAAAATTCATCTATCCAATTCTAATTGTAATTAATGACTCACAAAAAAAGTCATGTTGATATGGTTATTAAGGCTAAGAATAAGTTAAAATAACCGAATTTGGTTCATGATTTTATCTAAATCGAATTATTAACGAATAAAGAATTTTTTTTTTAATCTTCGAAACCCATTCTAAATTAGAAGGGACAATGTACGAGAAATCAAATCATACATAAATGATAGAAGCTTGT